AAAGGATGAATTCCACTTTAAAGAGACACGCTATAAAAATAGACCCGTTTATGAAACTTCTTATCTAGATGGGAATCAAGAAAATTCGAAGTTAGAAATATTTAAAGATAAAAAGGATAAAGAGATATTCTGGTTTGAAAAACCTCTTGTTACTATTCTTTTCAACTATAAAAAATGGAATCGCCCATTCCGATATATAAAAAATAATCGATTTGAAAATGATGTAAAAAATGAAATGTCACAATATCTTTTTCATACATGTCAAAGTGATGGAAAAGAAAGGATATCTTTTACGTATCCACCGAGTTTATCAACTTTTTTGGAAATGATACAAAGAAAAATGTCTTTGTTTCCAATAGAAAAAATTTCCTATAATGAACTGTATAATAATTGGAATTATACCAATGAACAAAAAAGGAACAACATAAGCAACAAATTTCTAAATAGAGTTGAAATTCTAGATAAGAGATTTTTTCCTCTGGATATAATCGAAAAAAGGATTAGATTGTGTAATAATGAGACTAAAAAAGAATATTTACCTACGATATATGATCCTTTCTTGAACGGACCCTATCGCGGACAAATCAAAAGATTCTTTTTATTCTCAATCATAAAAACTTCTATAAAGCATTACATAGAGACAATTTGGATAAATAAGATTCATGGAATTCTTCTTACTACCAATTACACAGAATTTGACCGGAAAGTCAATCTATTTGATCGAAAATCATTATCAACAGAAATTATTTATTTCTTGAACATAATTAGTCAGTTTTCCGGAAAATCAACATCAAATTTAAATTTGAAAGGACTTTATTCATTTACGGAAAACAAACAAGTAAGAATTAATTCAGAAGATCGAATAAAAATTTTCAAATTTTTATTTGATACAATTATAACTGATCCTAGGGATAAAACAATTATAAAAAAATATATTGGAATAAAAGAAATAAATAAAAAAGTTCCTCGATGGTCATACAAATTAATCGACGAGTTAGAACAACAGGAAGTAAAAACTGACGAAAATGAGGCAGCGAATCATGAAATTCGTTCAAGAAAAGCCAAACGTGTGGTGATTTTTACTGATATTGCGCAGAATACCGATCCTTATAGTAATAAAAATAAAAAAGAGAATACTAATAAAAAAGAGACTAATGAGACTAATAATCCTGATGAAGCTGAAGAGTTAGCTTTGATACGTTATTCACAACAATCGGATTTTCGTCGAGATATAATAAAGGGCTCGGTGAGAGCTCAAAGGCGTAAAACGGTTATTTGGGAACTATTTGAAGCAAATGTGCATTCCCCTCTTTTTTTGGATAGACTAGACAAACCCCCTCTTTTTTCTTTTGATATTCCCGAGCTGATGAAAATCATTTTTTTAAATTGGATTTGGAAAAAGAAGGGATTAATAATTTCGGATTATACAAAGGAAAAGGCAAAAGAAAGTGATAAAAAAGAGGAGGACACAAACGACAAAGACAAAATAGAGGAAAAAGTTCGTATAGAAATAGCCGAAGCTTGGGATACCTTTTTATTTGCTCAAGTAATAAGAGGTTCTTTATTAGTAATGCAATCAATTTTTAGAAAATATATTCTATTACCTTCATTAATAATAGCTAAAAATATTGTTCGTATATTATTATTTCAATTTCCCGAATTGTCCGAGGATTTAAAGGATTTGAATAAAGAAATCCATGTTAAATGCACCTATAATGGCGTTCAATTATCAGAAAAAGAATTTCCAAAAAACTGGTTAACAGACGGTATTCAGATAAAGATACTATTTCCTTTTCGTCTGAAACCTTGGCACAGATCTAAGTTACGATCCCCTGATAAAGATCCAATTAAAAAGAAAGGGAAAGGGCAAAAAAAGGATTTTTGTTTTTTAACAGTTTTGGGAATGGAAGCTGAACTGCCTTTTGGTTCTCCCCAAAAACAACTTTCATTTTTTGAACCCATTTTAAAAGAATTCGAAAAAAAAAAATTAAAATTAAAAAAAAAATGTTTTTTAGTTCTAAGAGGTTTAAAAAAACGAACAAAATTTTTTATAAATGTATCAAAACAAACAAAAAAATGGGTCATCAAAAACATTCTATTTGTAAAAAAAATAATAAAAGAACTTTCAAAAAGAAAGCAAAGTCTATTATTTGGATTGAAAAAAATAGAAATATATGAATTGAGTGAAACTAAAAAAGAAAGAAATTCGATAATACATAATAAAATTATTCCCGAATCGTCTATTGAAATTCGATCTATGGATTGGGCAACTTACTCATTGACAGAAAAAAAAATGAAAAATATAACTACTAGAACAAATACAATCATAAATAAAATAGAAAAAATGAAAAAAGACAAGAAAAGAGGGTTTATAACGCGAGAGATAAATATTAACCCTAACAAAATAAGTTATGGCGATAAAAGATTAGAATCACCCAAAAATTTTTGGCGGATATTAAAAAGAAAAAATATTCGATTACTTCGGAAATCCCATTATTTTTTAAAATTTTTTATTGAAAAGATATACAGAGATATCTTTATGTGTATCATTAATATTCCTAGAATCAATGCACAGCTTTTTATTGAATTAAAAAAAAAAATTCTTAATAAATACATTTACAATAATGAAGCAAATCAAGAAAGAATTGATAAAACAAATCAAAGTATAATTAACTTTATTTCAACTATAAAAAGGTCACTTTGTATTAATAAGAATTCACATACTTTTTTGGACTTATCTTACTTGTCACAAGCATATGTATTCTACAAATTATCACAAACCCAAGTCAGTAACTTATATAAGTTAAGATCTGTCTTTAAATATTACAGAACATCTTTTTTTATTAAGAATGAAATAAAAGAGTATTTTGTTGGAACGCAAGAAATAGTTTATTCCGAATTAAGACAACATAAGAACCTTCAAAATTCTGTAATTAATGAATGGAAAACCTGGCTAAAGGATCATTATCAATATCAATATGATTTATCTCAGATTAGATGGTCGAGATTAGTGCCGCAAAAATGGCGAAATAGAGTCAATCAATATCAATGCCGTATGACTACAAATAAAGATTTAAACAAATGGGATTCATATGAAAAAACCCGATTAATTCATTACGAAAAACAAAATTATTTTGAAATAGATTTATTACTAAATCAAAAAGAAAATATTAAAAAACAATATAGATATGATCTTTTTTCGTATAAATCGATTAATTATGAGGATAAGAAAGACTCATATATTTATGGAGTGCCATTACAAGTAAATAAAAACCAAGAGATTTCTGATACTTACAATACGCCTAAACGCAAACTATTTGATATGATGGAAGGTATCCGTATCAAGGATTATCTAGTAGACGATGATAGTATAGATATAGAAAAAAATATGGATCGAAAATATTTTGATTGGAAAATTCTCAATTTTTGTCTTAGAAATAAGACCGATATTAAGGCCTGGGTCGATATTGATACTGTCACCAACAGAAATAAAAATACTAAGACTGGGGTTAATAATTATCAAATAATTGATAAAATTGATAAGAAAGGTATTTTTTATTTCACGATTCATCAAGATCAAAAAATGAACCCATTCAATCAAAAAAAACCTCTTGTGGATTGGATGGGAATGAATGAAGAAATACTAAGTCGTCCCATATCGAATCTAGAACTTTGGTTCTTCCCAGAATTTGTGATACTTTATAATACATATAAGATTAAACCGTGGGTCATACCAATCAAATTACTTCTTTTCAATTTTAATGTAAATAAAGTAAATAAAAATGTTAATAAACATAAAAGTATCACTGGAAAGAAAAAAAGAGATATTTTTATATTATCGAATGAAAAAAAAACTTTTGAATTAGAAAATCAAAATCAAGGAGAAAAAGAATTAGCGGACCAAGCAGCTCTTGAATCAGCTCTCTCAAACCAAGAAAAAAAACAAGAAAAATATGTTGAAGAAGATTATACGGGATCAGACATGAAAAAACGTAGAAACAAAAAGCAATACAAGAATAACACAGAAGCAGAGCTTGAGTTCTTACTAAAAAGGTATTTGCAATTTCAATTGAAATGGGATGCTTCTTTAAATCAAAGAATCATCAATAACATCAAAGTATATTGTCTCCTGCTTAGAATGAAAAATCCAAGAGAAATTGCTATATCCGCTATTCAAGGGGAAGAAATGAATCTGGATATTATGATGTTCCAGAAGGATTTATCTCTTAAAGAATTGAGAAAAATGGGAATATTTATTATCGAACCAGTTCGTCTGTCTGTAAAAAATGATGGAAATTTTATTATATATCAAACCATAGGTATTTCATTGATTCATAAGAGTAACCACCAAATTAATCAAAGATACCTAGAAAAAAGCTATCGCTATGTTGATAAAAATAAGAATAATTTTTCTGAATCCATTGCGCTCGATCAAAAAATGACTGGAAATAGAGACAAAAATCATTATGATTTGCTTGTTCTTGAAAATATTTTATCCCCGAGGCATCGTAGAGAATTGAGAATTCTAATTTTTGTCAATTCTAGGAATAGAAACAATATCCATAGAAATACAGTATTTTGCAATGGATGCAATGGAAATAAGGTAACAAATTTCGATCAAGTTTTGTTGAATAAAAGAAAAAATCGTGATAGAGATAAAAATAAACTAATTAAATTAAAGTTCTTTCTTTGGCCCAATTATCGATTAGAAGATTTAGCTTGTATGAATCGCTATTGGTTTGATACCAATAATGGTAGTCGTTTCACTATGACAAGGATTCATATGTATCCGCGATTGAAAAGTCATTAATGGTACATTTTTACTATATTTCCGTACCATATCGAGTATATGAAGACAAAGAAATAAACATAACCATTATCTTACATTTCATTATGATACATGATACTAATTTAATGAGGCGTTGTATTATATTAATTTAATTCGATCTAAAATGAATCAACAAAATCTTCTTATTTTTTTTTAGGTCTAAATTATTGTTTATTTTTTTTGTGAGTACAGAAATAGACTATACTTTTATATAGGATATCCTATCCGAATCCAATTTTAAAAATTGGATTGCTTATTGAGTACTAAATTAAAAAATTTTATTTGACAAAATTAAGAATTCTTCACGAAATTAAGATTATTGTGTATATCAAATTCAAATGAGTGGCATTATTATTACTGATCAAGAAATATATATATATCGATAAAAATATCTCAAAAAAAGAGAAAGAGGGGCGATTCCTTTTTATGGTAAAAAATTCATTCATCTCAATTATTTCGCAAGAAGAAAAAGAAGAAAACAGGGGATCCGTTGAATTCCAAGTATTGAGTTTCACCAATAAAATAAGAAGACTTACTTCACATTTGGAATTGCACAGAAAAGACTATTTATCTCAAAGGGGTCTACGTAAAATTCTGGGAAAACGTCAACGGCTGCTGTCTTATTTGTCAAAGAAAAATAGAGTACGTTATAAAAACTTAATTAATGCGTTGGGTATTCGGGAATCAAAAATTCGTTAATTTGAAGAGTCATTTTGAATTATTTGATTTATTAGATCTTGAATTTTGATGAACTTTTTTTCGTTTTACGCAATTCATGGAAAAATGAATCGAGGAAAAACTTATGAATATACCAGCTACAAGAAAAGATCTCATGATAGTCAATATGGGCCCCCACCACCCGTCAATGCACGGTGTTCTTCGACTCATCGTTACTCTGGACAGTGAAGATGTTATTGACTGTGAACCAATATTGGGTTATTTACACAGAGGAATGGAAAAAATTGCGGAAAACCGAACAATTATACAATATCTGCCTTATGTAACTCGTTGGGATTATTTAGCTACTATGTTCACAGAAGCAATAACTGTAAATGGGCCAGAACAGTTAGGAAATATTCAAGTACCTAAAAGAGCCAGTTATATCAGAGTAATTATGTTGGAATTGAGTCGTATAGCTTCTCATCTGTTATGGCTCGGCCCCTTTATGGCAGATATTGGTGCACAAACTCCTTTCTTCTATATTTTCAGAGAAAGAGAATTCATATATGATCTATTTGAAGCTGCCACTGGTATGAGAATGATGCATAATTATTTTCGTATCGGAGGAGTAGCGGCTGATCTACCTTATGGCTGGATAGATAAATGTTTGGATTTCTGCGATTATTTTTTTACAGGAGTTACTGAATATCAAAAACTTATTACACGAAATCCTATTTTTTTAGAACGCGTTGAAGGCGTAGGAATTATTGATAGAGACGAAGTAATAAATTGGGGTTTATCAGGACCAATGCTGCGAGCTTCCGGAATACAATGGGATCTTCGTAAAGTTGATCATTATGAGTGTTACGACGAATTGGATTGGGAAGTCCAATGGCAAAAAGAAGGGGATTCATTAGCTCGTTATTTAGTCCGAATTGGTGAAATGACAGAATCCATAAAAATTATTCAACAGGCGTTGGAAGGAATTCCAGGGGGGCCCTATGAGAATTTAGAAATCCGATACTTTGATAGAGAAAGGTATCCAGAATGGCATGATTTTGAATATCGATTCATTAGTAAAAAACCTTCTCCCATTTTTGAATTACCGAAACAAGAACTTTATGTGAGAGTCGAAGCCCCAAAGGGCGAATTGGGAATTTTTCTGATAGGAGATCAGAGTGGTTTTCCTTGGAGATGTAAAATTCGCCCCCCGGGTTTTATCAATTTGCAAATTCTTCCTCAGTTAGTTAAAAGAATGAAATTGGCTGATATTATGACAATACTAGGTAGCATAGATATCATTATGGGAGAAGTTGATCGTTGAAATGATAATTGATACAACGGAAATACAAGATATCCATTCTTTTTACAGAGTGGAATCTTTAAAAGAGGTCTATGAAATTATATGGATGCTTGTTCCTATTTTGACTCTTGTATTGGGAATCACAATAGGCGTACTAGTAATTGTATGGTTAGAAAGAGAAATATCCGCAGGGCTGCAACAACGTATTGGACCCGAATACGCCGGTCCTTTAGGAGTTCTTCAAGCTCTAGCAGATGGGACAAAACTACTTTTCAAAGAGAATCTTCTTCCATCTAGAGGAGATACTCGTTTATTCAGTATCGGACCATCCATAGCAGTCATATCAATTCTACTAAGTTATTCAGTAATTCCTTTTGACTATCGCCTTGTTTTAGCCGATCTCAATATCGGGGTTTTTTTATGGATTGCGGTTTCAAGTATTGCTCCCATTGGACTTCTTATGTCAGGATATGGTTCAAATAATAAATATTCCTTTTTAGGTGGTCTACGAGCTGCTGCTCAATCGATTAGTTATGAAATACCATTAACCCTATGTGTATTATCAATAGCTCTACGTGCGATTCGTTGAAACATAAACTTTTCCCTATTCCTTTCTTTCTAGTCGTTATAGAAAAAGAGGTGGAATAAATTGTATAGATATCTTCATTTTTATTCATTATTCGGATTAATGAATTAAATTATATAGTTA